CTATTCAATCCTTTTCCTTCTTCTTGTTGCTGGATATCTCGTTTGTACACCTCTTCTCTTTGTTTCCCGAGCCTCTAGTGAGTTACAGACAGAGTTAGAAAGGATCAAACCTTTTACGATTCTATCATACGGGATTGAGTTGCGAAACCTTCTGGGTGAGTATCCTACAAATGAATATGAATATAAACTGGATTCGCTGGATTTTTTCTGGTTTTTTTTCAGGTTAAAGACTCTCTTTCTACTTGCTCTGGAACAATTAGGAGATTTTCTGCGAGAAATACCGGTTTATGTTTCTGGCGGCAACATGCGTCCTAAGAAGAACTATTTTCTTAGCTATCTCATCAGTATTCTACCAGATCCCACCGATCGAATCACTTTGGTGAGAAATACGAGACATCTAAGTCGTACAAGTAAAGAGATCCATTCATTGATAATAAAAGAGATGAAAGAGAAAGATAAAGATAACGGTGATTTTTTTTCTAATCAAATAGATTTTTGGTCACTCGTGAACGTTGATTGGATTGATGAGAAAACAGAATCCTGGTTGTTTGAGAACAGTAAATGGATTGATGCTGATGAGGAAGAAGAACAATTCTTGACTCATTTCTTCACCTTAACGACAAAAAAAGGGGTAGATCAAATTCTATTGAGTCTGACTCATACTCATAGTGATCATTTATCAAAAAACGACTATGGTTATCAAACGTTTGAACAACCGGGATCAGTTTACTTACGATGCTTGGTTGACATTCATAAAAAGTATCTAATGAATTATGAGTTCAATAGATCCTGTTTAGCAGAAAAACGGATCTTCCTTGCTCATTATCAGATACTCGCTTATTTACAAACCTCGTATTCGTATAGGACTGATAGTTCTCATTTCCCATCTCATCCTCACGCAAAACCAATACTCTTTGCGTTTCGCTCAGTCCTATCCCCTTCTAGGAATATTTTAGTGATAGGTTCTCAAGGACTTGGACGATCCTGTTTGGTCAAATACCTAGCGAAAAACTCGTATTTTCCTTTCATTATGTTATCTACGGATGAGTTTCGGGATGACGAGCCTGACTACTTTATAACTGACGATGATGAGCTGGATGAGCTTGAGCACGACCTTTTTGATTTTTTTGATGATGACGATTTTGATGATGACGATTTTGATGATATTGGCAATATCCGTGCTGACTTTGATTTTGATAGGGGGCTGTGGATAACTATGACGGAAGCGCCGGCTTTCTATAGGTGGGCGACAACAGCAAAGAATGCCCCGTTTGATACCACCTTTCAATTACAATTAATTCGATTAGAATTCGCAAAAGCAATGTCCCATTGCATAATATGGATTCCAAACATTCATGATATGTCTGTGGAGGAGTCGAATTACTTATCCCCCGGTCTATTCGAGAACTATATCTACGGAGATCGTGAAAGAGGTTCCATTAGAAATTTTCTTGTTATTGCTTCGACTCATATTCCCAAAAAAATGGATCCCCGCCTAGTAGGTTCGAAGAGATTCAATACATGCATTAAGATGCGAAAGCCTCTTCTTTCACAACGGCGAAAGAACTTTTTCGTTCTTTCCGATACTAAGGGATTTCCCTTGGAAAAGAAAACGTGCCATACTAACAGATTCGGGTCCATAACCATAGATCCCAGTGCACAAGGTTTTGTAGCACTTGCCAATGAGGCCCAATCAATTAGTCTTTCACGGAAGAAATCAATTATAGACGCTAATACAATTAGACTCGCTCTTCATAGACCAAATTGGGTGTATCGATACCGGGAGGTAAGCCCGGTTAGTGAGCATGGGGTCGTTTCCTATCAGATAGGAAGGGCTGTTGCGCATAATGTGCTTCTAGGTTATTGCTTAAGTAATTGCCCCGTAGATCCTATATCTATGTTTCTAACCAAATACCCCCCTCTGCTGGGGGATTCTTTTTTGCACAAATGGTACTTCGAACTTGAAATGAGCATGAAGAGATTAACGATACTTCTTTATCTTTTGAGTTTTTCTGCCGGACCGGTCGCTCACAATACTTGGTCTACGCTCAGACCCCCTGATCGAGGGACCACCGCTTGCTTTAAATTCGGTCAGTATGATGCTGATCTAGTTAATGGCCTATTAGAACTAGAAGTCGCTCTGGTGGGATCCTCACGGGCAGAAAAAGATTGCAGTCAGTTTGATAATGATCGAGTGACATTGCTTCTTCGGTCCGAACCAAGGAATCCGTTCGATATGCTCCAAAATGGAACTTGTTGTATCGTTGATCGGAGATTTCTCGATGAAAAAGGGGGCGACTTGGGGCTTGTAGAAAAAATCGAATCGCCGTTTGAAGAAGATGACGACTCGGGGTTTGTAAAAAAGGCAAAGGGAAGAGAAAGAATGATCCTCCTGTATCTGAAAAGGGTAAAGGAGGTTTTAGTCCATAGCATAATGGGGTCTCCTAGAATATGGCACCCCGGTTTCAATCTATTTGATGTGTTCGAAAGGCCCGATGAATTGGAATTTCCCTATTGGGCCAAGTCATTTTTGGAGAGGTGGCCTCGTGAAGTGGAGCCTGAGGATTATTTTGAGTTCTTCCAATTGATGCTGGCCCGTGCACGAGAGGACTATTCCGAAGAACAAGATGAGGATGAGGGGGATGAGGGGGATGAGGCTGCGCTCCTTTTCTTTTGGGAGAGCGTCGCGCGGTACTGGGTACGAACTAGATCTCTCAGAGAAAACGGCTTTTTTCGAATAAGCCGACTCATTTGGAACCCTCCAGAGCCAGACGTTTTCATATTCAAAGAGTCGTCCCTTAGGTTCTTCCGTCGAGAACTCTTTGCAGATGAAGAGATGCCAGATTCAGATCCAGATTCAGGGTCAAAGTCAGAGTCAGATTCAGGGTCAAAGTCAAAGTCAGATTCAGGGTCAAAGTCAGAGTCAGATTCAGGGTCAAAGTCAAAGTCAGATTCAGGGTCAAAGTCAAAGTCAGATTCACGGTCAAAGTCAAAGTCAGATTCACGGTCAAAGTCAAAGTCAGATTCAGGGTCAAAGTTAGCAGAGTTAGCTTCATGGTTAAGGCTGCATAAGCTTCGCCCACCAGATGATAAGGAGTCCGACTCTCTCCAACTGTACTGGTTCTTCTGGGATGTGAAGCAGAATAAGGTGCGATTCAAATCGTTGATTTCTCGCCAGAGAGATGTTAGGCCCTTTAGAGCCAAAAGTTCATTTTTTCAGGGATCTTTCCGTTCTCAGGCTCGATACGAGAGTCTTCGGTATTTAACAAATCTGTTCCTATCTAACGGAACGCTATTGGATCAAATGATAAGGGCATTGCTTAGAAAGAAATGGATTTTCCCGGAAGAAATGAAACATGCGATTTGTGTAAGTATAACAGGAGAAGGATTCCCCATTCCTTAGCCGGAAAGATATGTGGCCACGAAAGGGGGATTAAGTGGAACAGAATTGACCGGGTGGCAGGGTCGTGGAAACACCTGTTTATTCCATATTTTGGACCTTAGCTCCACGGTGCTACTGCTGAAACATGGAAGAAGAATTGAAATCTTAGATCAAAACACTCTGTATGGGTGGTATGAACTGCCTAAACAAGAATTCTTGAACGGCGAACAACCAGACCAGAGCAGAGCCTCTTATTCACTACACCAAACCATTTCCATTAATGAAACATGGAAATCCATTGGAAAATAAAAAAGACGCATGTCCGATGAAATGGTTGTTGCTATCTGCTCCAATAACGAAGCATTGGTTTAACTGAATAACTAAATAAAATAGATAGGCCTTTCTCTTCGTCTCGGGTCGATGGATCTTCTCAATTGGAAGATCTCCTATATGGAGAATACACATTCCAATTGAGAAGATCCACTCCAGTTGACCGAGCTTAATTCTAATTATTTTGTTCCGAAGCAAAGATATCCACGGGGGCCGGTTCGTCCTATTCAGATATTCACGACCTAGAGGTACTGGATTCTCTTTCGGATAGGCCCTGAAAGGAGAAGGAAGGCTGGAATGCCAACAGACGTCTATTATCTAATTCACCCGACCCGATAGTACCCATTTTGGGAACGTCCAGTGCCAAAGTCACTGAATGGGGAAGTCGCCAATCCCCAAAACGGACTATGTAATGTACTTTATCTGTTGGGTTACGGGCGGGCATTTTACCAGAGGTTTCTATTGTATCAATTTACCCTTGTGTGATTCCTGTTGAAGCATATACTCGGGGGTGGGTGCAGGGCGGACGATTTCAAAGCGGACTCCTCATTCAGTAGATAGAGAAGATCGCCAAGATTTCGTGATCCGCCGCCGAACCTATTCCAATTCCAACAGCCTGGACTCGGCTCGTGGGGATCGCCGGAATACTTCGTATCAACAGATACTGGGTATATCAATATCGATTAGATCCGAGATCTGTTATTGAGAATGCTCATTCAATGAGCATTCTCAATATTATGCCTTGAAGAGGACTCGAACCTCCACGCTCTTTAGCACGAGATTTTGAGTCTCGCGTGTCTACCATTTCACCATCAAGGCATCTTGAAAGTGAATCGTATTCCATGAATATGATATCTATCTAGTATGATATATGGAATATATGACAAAGGTGGAGTCTTTAACGTATGAAGAGTAAGAACTAGAATTCATATCGATCCTGCGAGTAATAGGGAAGAAAATGGATTGATGGATGGAATCAAATATGAAGCATGACAAGTTGGTATATAGCAAGACATACATGACAAATTGGTATAGTATAGATATATATATCTATCGCACACGAAGACGTACATGACCAATTGGTATATTCATACTCTAACATATGAAGACATATATACCAAATTGGTATGGTATATTCATACTATAACGTATGAAGAGTAAGAACTAGAATTCTTATCGATACTGGAACTAATAGGGAAGAAAATGGATTTATGGATGGAATCAAATATGAAGTCTTTACAGGCAAAAGTATTCGGTTATTGGAGAACAATCAATATACTTCTAATGTCGAATCAGGATCAACTAGGACAGAAATAAAGCATTGGATCGAACTCTTCTTTGGTGTCAAGGTAATAGCTATGAATAGTCATCGACTCCCGGGAAAGGGTGGAAGAAGGGGAAGGGGACCTATTATGGGACATACAATGCATTACAGACGTATGATCATTACGCTTCAACCGGGTTATTCTATTCTAACTCTTATACAGAAAAGAACTTAAATCAAAATACTTAATAACACGGCGATGCATTTATACAAAACTTCTACCCCGAGCACACGCAGTGGAGCCGTAGACAGTCGAGTGAAATCCAACCCACGAAAGAATTTGATCTATGGACAACATCATTGTGGTAAAGGTCGTAATGCCAGAGGAATCATTACCGCAGGGCATAGAGGGGGAGGTCATAAGCGTCTATACCGTAAAATCGATTTTCGACGGAATGAAAAAGACACATCTGGTAGAATCGTAACCATAGAATACGACCCTAATCGAAATGCATCCATTTCTCTCATACACTATGGGGGTGGCGAGAAGAGATATATTTTACATCCCAGAGGGGCTATAATTGGAGATACCATTGTTTCTGGTACAAAAGTTCCTATATCAATGGGAAATGCCCTACCTTTGAGTGCGGTTTGAACTATTGATTTACGTAATTGGAAGTAACCAATTAGGTTTACGACGAAACCTAGAAATCGATCACTGATCCAATTTGAGTACCTCTACGGGAGAGATCTCTTAGGAAAACTGAAGAGTAACGGCAGCAAGTGATTGAGTTCAGTAGTTCCTCATATAAAATTATTGACTCTAGAGATATGGTAATATGGAGAAGACAAAATTGTTTGAAGCACGGACAGAACCGGAAGCACCTCTTCCCTTGTTTCAAAGAGAGGAGGACGGGTTATTCACATTTCATTCGATGGTCAGAGGCGAATTGAAAGCTAAGCAGTGGTCATTCGAAAGATCCCCCGGGGAAAAATAGAGATGTCTCCTACGTTACCCGTAATATGTGGAAGTATCGACGTAATTTCATAGAGTCATTCGGTCTGAATGCTACATGAAGAACATAAGCCAGATGACGGAACGAGGAGACCTAGGATGTATAAGATCATAACATGAGTGATTCGGCAGATTTGGATTCCTATATATCCACTCGTGTGGTACTTCATCATACGATACGATTCATATAAGATCCATCTGTCTAGATATCATCATAGACATCCGAAAGCCGTATGCTTTGGAAGAAGCTTGTACGGTTTGGGAAGGGGTTTTTATTGATCAAAAAGAAGAATCTACTTCAACCGATATGCCCTTAGGCACGGCCATACATAACGTAGAAATCACACTTGGAAAGGGTGGACAATTAGCTAGAGCAGCAGGTGCAGTAGCGAAACTGATTGCAAAAGAGGGTAAATCGGCCACGTTAAGATTACCATCTGGGGAGGTCCGTTTGATATCCCAAAACTGCTCAGCAACAGTCGGACAAGTGGGCAATGTTGGGGCGAACCAGAAAAGTTTGGGTAGAGCCGGATCTAAGTGTTGGCTAGGCAAGCGTCCTGTAGTCAGAGGAGTGGTTATGAACCCCGTAGACCACCCCCATGGGGGTGGTGAGGGGAGGGCCCCGATTGGTAGAAAAAAACCCACAACCCCTTGGGGCTATCCTGCGCTTGGAAGAAGAAGCAGGAAAAGGAATAAATATAGCGATAGTTTGATTCTTCGTCGCCGTAAATAGGAATAGGAATATGGAAAATCCATAGGTTTCATAGAATTCGTTTTGACAAAAGAAAAAGGGAGGAACCCACAACCGTGACGCGCTTATCCCAAAAAAATCCCTTTGTAGCTAATCATTTATTGACAAAAATTGAGAAACTAAACATGAAGGAAAAAAAAAAGATAATATTAACTTGGTCCCGGGCATCTACCATTATACCCACAATGATCGGACATACAATTGCTATCCATAATGGAAAAGAACATTTACCTATTTATATAACAGGTAGTATGGTCGGTCACAAATTGGGAGAATTCGCGCCTACTCTGACTTTCAACGAACACCCGAAAAGGGATAATAAATCTCGCCGTAATAAAGTGAAGTAAGCGCTCATCATTCATTGGTGAGAGGTGAACCTTAATGTCAAAGTGGAGAAAGTGGAAGAGGGTTTTGCAAAAGATGAAGACGAAGAAGACCTTAATTACACAAGCAAAGGCTGTAGCTCAAAATATATGTATGTCTGCTCACAAAGCACGAAGAGTCGTTGATCAGATCCGCGGGCGTCCTTACGAAGAAACACTTATGCTACTTGAACTCATGCCTTATCGAGCATCTTATCCCATTTTGAAATTGGTTTATTCTGCAGCAGCAAATGCTAGTCATAATAAAAGTTTCAACGAAGCTGATTCAGTCATTAGTAAAGCCGAAGTCAATGGGGGTACTATCAGGAAAAGGCTCAAACCTCGGGCTCGAGGACAGAGTTATCCGATAAAAAGGTCCACCTGTCATATAACTATTGTAGTGAGGGATCGCTCTAAAAAGAAACCAGATAAGATATCTATTTAGGAACAAACGACGTATGGAAAGATCTTATAATAGAGAGATATTTAGAGAAAGGGAGGAAGAGAGAACAAAAATATGGGTCAAAAAATAAATCCACTTGGTTTACGACTTGGGGAAACCCAAAGGCATCACTCCCTTTGGTTCGCACAATCAAAAAGTTATTCCCTGGGTCTCCAGGAAGATGAAAAAATACGGAATTGTATCAAGAAGTATGTACAAAAAAATAGGAAAACATCCTCGGTTTTTGTTGGAATTGCACGTATAGAAATTCAAAAAGAAACTGATCTGATTACGGTCATCATCTATGTTGGCGACCCCAAAAAATTATTTAAAGAGAATCGAACGCAAGAAACCAAAAAATTAAAGATCAATGTACAAAAAGAAAAAGGGTTAAATTTTGTGAACTGGAAACTTAACATTGCTATCAGAAAAGTTATAAAACCTTATAGACAACCTAATTTTCTTGCAGAATATATAGCTCTACAATTAAAGAATAGAGTTCCCTTTCGAAGGGCAATGAAAAAAGCTATTGAATTATCGAAACAAGCAAATACAAAAGGAATTCAAGTGCAACTAGCAGGGCGTATTGGCGGAAAAGAAATTGCACGCGTCGAATGGATCAGAGAAGGTAGGGTCCCCCTACAAACCATTCGAGCTAAAATTGATCATTGTTCCTCTACAGTTCGAACTATCTATGGAGTATTAGGAATCAAAATTTGGATATTTGTAGGCGAGCAATGATGGGACTTTCCTTGCCATTCTATCCAGTGATAAAACAAAAACTGACAAATTCTTCTTTTTACGAAAAATTCTCAATTATAATTCTATAGGGCTGAATAAAAAATTCGATTGAACTTTTGGTAGAATTGCTATGCTTAGTGTGTGACTCGTTGGTTTTTCTTTAGGGTGGGTTGGGAATCCAAAAAATGGACTGGACCCCGGCTAATAACTATAGAACTTATAACCAGCTCATAGTTTTGTATTATCGATATCCAAAGAACCAGTTACTATATGATGTGTCAATCATATAGTTGTAGCAACTGAAATCTTTATTTCATAAACGAAAAATCTCATTCATTATGGGTTGTGAGGTGAAAATAGAGGGATATGGGTAAATGGAAGGATGAGAGAAAGAGAGAAGTCGAATCCAAACGGTATAAAATTCCAATATGTATGGTCTATTATAAATCATCTCCATAAAAGTAAAAGGCAGTGTGATAAAGCATCAATACGGATTCTTTCCTAATTTTTCAATTCCTAGAAAAAAATACAAATAATAAAGAGCTTCGAGTCAATAGAGACTGGGGAAATTGACTTGGGAACAAATTGGAATTGGGGAGCTCCATTGCAAAGTTCAGGCCTAGCCATTAATGGAGAAGCTATGGGAACGACGGAACCTGTGACTCCACAAGATTCTATTGAAAACGGAATCTCGATGATTCATTGGGCGGGATGGCGGAACCAACCGGGAATCCGTTGATTTATTACGAGAGGCAATGGGTTAACCCTACAAATGAAGCAAATATGAAAAGAGTAAATATTCGCCCGCGAAACCTTATTGAATTACAATTTATTAGCCGATTCGGCAAGGGCCAAGGATTCGTTAAAAAAAAAAAGAAAGGCATTATTATTTCTATCTGGATAGAGAAATATAGAAACCTTTCTATATCCGTATACATAAAATACACAAGATATACAGATTCCTGCGTAACAGATTCAATATCAATAAATCCCACGATTTAATGTATTTTTCAAAAAAGACACGCGTATCTGTAATATTGTTGAATCGTTTTATTCGCGAGGAGCTGGATGAGAAGAAACTCTCATGTCCGGTTCTGCAGTAGAGATGGGATTGAGAAACAACCATCAACTATACCCCAAAAAGAACCAGATTCCGTAAACAACACAGAGGAAGAATGAAGGGAATATCTTATCGAGGCAATCATATCTGTTTCGGGAAATATGCTCTTCAGGCACTTGAACCCGCTTGGATCACATCTAGACAAATAGAAGCAGGGAGACGAGCAATGACACGATATGCGCGCCGGGGTGGAAAAATATGGGTACGCCTTTTCCCCGATAAACCCGTGACAGTAAAACCTATGGAAACGCGTATGGGTTCGGGGAAAGGACAACCCCAATACTGGGTATCCGTTGTTAAGCCGGGGCGAATACTTTATGAAATGGGTGGAGTATCCGAAACGGTAGCCAGAGCAGCTATTGAAATAGCCGCATACAAAATGCCTATACGAACGCAATTCATTATTGCGAGATAGGGATGCGGAACCGGATATTTGTGATGAAAAAGACAATCGCAGATTTCGATTTCTTTATTTCTATTTTTGGACAGATAATATTTCTTCCTTTTTTCCTTCGACCTTGGCATTGAAAGAAGAGAAGTGATATGATTCAACCTCAGACCCATTTGAATGTAGCGGACAACAGCGGGGCTCAAGAATTGATGTGTATTCGAATCATAGGAGCTAGTAATCAACGATATGCTCATATCGGTGACGTTATTGTTGCTGTTATCAAAAAGGCAGTGCCCCATACGTCTCTCGAAAGATCAGAAGTGATCAGAGCTGTAATTGTACGTACTCGTAAAGAACTCCGACGTGACGACGGTATCATAATACGATATGATGACAATGCAGCAGTTGTCATTAATAAAGAAGGAAATCCAAAAGGAACTCGAGTTTTTGGAGCAATTGCTCATGAACTGAGACAATTGAATTTTACGAAAATAGTCTCATTAGCTCCTGAAGTATTCTAAATACTAAATACTAGTTCGATCGTGTTTCGGGCATATACTTTTAATATTTCGTAAATAAATAATGAAAAATTCACAAAAAAAAAAAAAAAAACAGAACATGTTGATTATATCAAAATTAGGAGGCACCAATAATTCTAGTTCGACATGAGTAGGGACACCATTGCCGATATATTAACATTTCTAAGAAATGCCGACATGGATAAAAAAAGAACGGCTCGAATAGCATCCACGAAGATCGCCGAAAGCATTGTGAAAATACTTCTACGAGAGGGTTTTCTTGAAAACGTTAGAAAACATCGGGAAAACAACAAATCTTTCTTGGTTTCAACCCTGCGACATAGAAGAAATAAGAAAGGAACATATAGAAAGATTTTCAAGCGTATCAGCCGACCCGGTCTACGGATCTATTCTAACTATCAACAAATTCCGAGAATTTTCGGTGGAATGGGAATTGTAATTCTTTCGACTTCTCGAGGTATAATGACAGATCGAGAAGCTAGACTGGAAGGAATTGGGGGGGAGGTGTTGTGTTATCTATGGTGATCTTTCTGATATCCGACCGAATGGGATCCGGAAATTCGTCTATTTATGAAAAAAAAGAGAGGAAAGAAAGGGCGTTTAATATCATCCGGCGCTTGACGCCCTTTCAATTTCTCGATTATTTCATTATTCTCATTAATAAAATATTAAATGAATTTATCCCGCGAATCAAAACAAAAAAGGAGGTGGGCCAAAATGACAGAAAAGGATGAAAGAGACAAAAAAAGGATTTATGAAGGTTTAGTTACTGAATCGCTTCGAAACGCTATGTTTCGAATCCGTTTAGATAACGAAGAGAAAGATATGATTATCGGTTATATTTCGGGGAAGATTCGACGAGGTTTTATACGAATACTACCCGGAGATAGAGTTCGGGTCGAAGTCAGCCCGTATGATTCAAAGAGGGGGCGTATAACCTACCGATTACCAAAAAAAGATAAAGAGAAAGATAAAAAAGAGGGTGGTAAAGGTAAAAAAGCGGGTGGTAAAGGTAAAAAAGAGAAAGAGAAGGAGGATAAATAACGGTTCGACTTACGACAATTAGGTGTGGGTGACCTTTTAAACATTCCTTTGTGGAAATACAATTCGAGGCTCAAAATTGCAAGAGACGTATATTTTCTTACAAGGAGTACATTCGGAATTTGGGTAGGGAAAAGGAATAAAGAAGATGAAAAGAAAGGCCTCTGTTCGTAAAATTTGTGAAAAATGCCGAATTCTCCGCAGGAAGAAACGAATTGTAGTAATTTGTATCAATCCGAGACATAAACAGAAACAAAGGTAGGCTCTGTAACTATCAAAATAAAAGATCCGTTTTGATATGAAATGGATATATCCGTATCTTTGACTCATATTTATGTTTATGAGATGAGAAAATCTCCAAAGGGAAAACAAATTAGACCGAGATATGGTTATTTTGGTTCGCGCAGAAGGGGGCGAGGGCGTATTGGTTCGCGTAAGAGCGGGCGTAGAATACCCAAAGGAATTATTCACATTCAAGCTGGGTTCAACAATACTATTATAACCGTTACAGACCCCCTGGGTCAGGCGGTTTCTTGGTCCTCCGCCGGTACTTGTCGATTCCGAGGACCGAGAAAAGGGACGCCGTTTGCCGCCCAAATCGCAGCAGGAGATGCTATTCATCTAGCCGCGGATCAGGGTCTGAAACGAGCAAGAGTCATGCTAAAGGGTGCTGGTCTCGGAAGAGATGCAGCATTACGAGCGATTCATCAAAGCGGGATACGATTAAGTAGCGTGCGTGACATAACGCCCGTTCCACACAACGGGTGCAGGCCCCCCGGCCGGCGACGCGTGTAAGGATAATAGTGGGGCGAGTCTCAAATAGCGGAGCGAATCTCAAGCAGAAAAGAAAAAAAATGTCACTTCTTATTTCTTCTATCTAGATTCTATCTAGATCACTATTCACTAGGGCGGGGGACTGCCCCCAACCTAAACATTTGACTGTGGAGATCAACCTAGACTTTTTTTGTTTTGTTTTCTAACAAAAATCTGTATGTATCAATCATTATAATAACTTTAATCACAAACGGCCGGAGGGCTGGTTCTATGAATACTATATTGTGGCACTGTATTGAGGTAAAAAACGTCGACGGATCTTTGTCTTATGGTCGTTTCGTTTTGTCT